TTTTGTATTTAAAAAAATTTTTGTTTTATTGGATTTGAAATTAAAATTTGTGCAAATTTTAATTTATTTTGTCCATTTGAGTAATTTTAGTGTTCAATATATAATAAGGACATAATAGAATATATTTTTCTTATTGATATTTAAAATCTTATCAAAAGAAGATTTATTTACATTATTCGTATTAAATAACATCCTTATTTATATAAGGTATAATAACCTAAATGGGAAAAGATAAAAGGTCTTAATATTAATAACATATGTACGTGTATTCCAATTATTTATTATTAACTTATGTAAGACAAATACTTAAAATTAAATTCTTATTATATGCTTGTAGCATTATTACCCTAATTATACAGATTCCATTTATAAGGAAAAAAAAAATGGAATCTGTATAATTAGGGTAATAATGCTATCAATCAATCAATCAATCCAATGTTTAAAGAGAAATTATAAATATCATTAATTTTACTCCACTTTGGTTACGGACAAACCAAAGGATTTATTTCCTGCCTGTTGAGGACCGCTTTATTTTTAAGAAGTTTTGAGGTGAGAAAACTTTTTTTTTTTTTTTTGCTTATTTTGTTATAAAGTTTATTTTATTTATTAAATTAAAAAATTTGTACCGTTTTTAAAATAAATAATGAATTTTTTTATACTAGTTTTACGTTTATTTATTTGTTTGTTCCGTGTTTTATATTTAAATTATAAATTTGAGTTTTATTCTTGCTTAGAGCTGTTTATTTTAACATTAATCTATATGTGAATTTTTGTATTTTTAAAATTTCTTGATGAAATTTGTTATAGGATAAATATATTATGCAGTAGATAATATTATTAATATTAAGTTAATTTAGATTTGGTAAATGTTATTAGATTTGGTAAAAGTTGTGCCAGCATCCGCGGTTATACAACAAAATCAAATAAACATTATTAGTTTTGAAGTAATTAACATTTAAATTTATAAATAGGAGTTGAAATATATTTAAGGTGAAATATGTTAATATATTTTAGATTATATTTATGTAGTGTGATTATTATGAAATTGAATTTATAAACTAGGATTAGATACCCTATTATTTTTATTGTAAAATTTGTATAAGCTGGAGTATTAGTAGTTATGGTCTTGAAACTTAAAGAATTTGGCGGTATTATAGTCTATTTAGAGGAATCTGTTATGTAATTGATAGTCCACGTTGAACCTTACTTATTTTATTTTTTGTATACCTCTGTTTAAGAGTATACTTTTAGGTGAATTTTCTAAATATAAGAGTATTTAAAATTTCAAGTCAAGGTGCAATAATATATAAGTTGAATAATGGATTACAATAAATTTTATTTAAATGGATTATTATTGAAATATGATTATGAAGGTGGATTTAATTGTAATTTTATGAAGATTATTAAAATGATTTATAGCTCTATAATATGTACACATCGCCCGTCACTCTCGTTATTAAGATGAGATAAGTCGTAACAAAGTAGATGTATCGGAAGATGTATCTAGAAAGTTAAATCAGATTAAACTTAAAGTTAAGATTTTCATTTACACTGAAATTATTTATCGTGCGATTCGATGTAATCTGATATTAATAAAATTGTTTTATATATGTTTATTTTGTTAATCTTAATTAAGTAAATTTAAGTTATTGTAGAATGAATTGATTAAATTATTTTTACTATAGTAAATTAGTACTGTGAAGGAAATTATGAATGTATAGTTATAATTAATAAAAGGTAATTTTATTTGTTGTATCTTGTGTATCAGAGTATATTTAAATGGATTATACAGTTTTGTTTCTCGAATTTAAAAGATTTAATTGAAAGTATTAATTATTGTTTCATAATTATTAATAATTTTTAATTGGTAATGAAATGTTATTCGTTTTTGAGGATATCTAGTTTTTTAATAAATGAATTTAATTCAGAAGATATAATTTATTAAATAATTTATTATTTGAATATTTTATGTTTTTAATTTTAAAAGGGATAAGCTTTTTAAAATATAATTATAATAATATGAAATGGAAAGGATTTTATAAATTTAGAATTTGTTAGTGATTAAAGGATGTTAAAATTTAATTCTTTATTTAAATGATTTAAAGTTTTTATTTAATTTTTATATTGAAATGTTGAGTTTAATTAAGAAATTTTAGAAAATATGATTTAATTAGTAAAATTTTGATTTATTTTATTAAATTGATTGATGTGTTGATATGAAGAATTAGGCAAAAATTTTGCTCACCTGTTTATTAAAAACATGGTTTCTTGTATTTATTTAAGAGATTTGACCTGCCCACTGAAACAATTTTGAAGGGCCGCAGTATATTGACTGTGCAAAGGTAGCATAATCATTAGTCTTTTAATTGAAGGCTGGTATGAATGGTTGGATGAGGTGAATTCTGTTTTATATTAATTTATATTGAATTTAGATTTTAAGTAAAAATACTTAAATTATATTAAGGGACGAGAAGACCCTATAGAGTTTAATAAATGTATTAATTAATTGAGTTAAAAATATAATTTTTGATTATTAAAAAATTTATTTAATTGGGGTGATTGGAAGATAAATTTAACTCTTCTTTATTTTTAATAACATATAATTAGTTATTTGATCCATATTTAATGATTATAAGATTAAATTACCTTAGGGATAACAGCATAATTCTTTTTGAGAGTTCATATCGAGAAAGGAGATTGTGACCTCGATGTTGGATTAAGATTAGTTTTGGGTGTAGATGTTCAATAACTAGGTCTGTTCGACCTTGAAAATCTTACATGATCTGAGTTTAAACCGGCGTGAGCCAGGTTGGTTTCTATCTTTAATTGATTTAAATATTTTAGTACGAGAGGACCAAGTATTTAAAATAATTTTTGTTTTAAGAGAGTATTATTAATTGAACTATTTTGGCAGAAGTAAGTGTAACAGATTTAGAATCTGTAAATATAATTAATAATTATAGATAGTAAATGTTAAGAAGGGAATTAATTATATTAATAACGGTTGGTTTAATTTTAATTATTTTTGTTATGGTAGGAGTAGCTTTTTTTACTTTATTGGAACGTAAAGTATTAGGATATATTCATCTACGTAAGGGCCCTAATAAAGTTGGATTTATTGGTATTTTACAACCTTTTAGAGATGCAATTAAGTTATTTTGTAAGGAACATATAAATCCTTCAGTTTCCAATTATTTATTATATTATGTTTGTCCTGTATTTTCTTTGTTTTTATCTTTGATTTTATGAATGCTAATACCATATATAAGAGGTTTATTAACTTTTAATTTGGGTTTATTCTTTTTTCTAGTTTGTACTAGAATAGGAGTTTATACTGTTATATTGGCTGGATGATCATCTAATTCTAATTATGCTTTATTAGGAGGGCTTCGTGCAGTAGCACAAACAATTTCTTATGAAGTAAGATTAGCTCTAATTTTATTATCTTTTGTTTTTTTAATTGGAAGATATTCATTACTTGATTTTTTTTATTTTCAAATAGGGATTTGATTTTTATTTTTGTGTTTACCATTATGTAATATTTGATTTGTTTCATGTCTTGCTGAAACTAATCGAAGTCCTTTTGATTTTGCTGAAGGTGAATCTGAATTAGTTTCAGGATTTAATGTTGAATATGGTAGAGGTGGATTTGCTTTAATTTTTTTGAGAGAATATTCTAGAATTTTATTTATGAGTATATTAATATGTGTGATTTTCCTTGGATCAAATTTAAATTCTTTAACTTTTTATTTAAAGTTGATTTTTATTGCATTTTTATATATTTGAGTGCGAGGAACTTTACCTCGTTATCGTTATGATAAATTAATATATTTGGCATGAAAAAGATTTTTACCTTTATCATTAAATTTTTTGTTTTTTTATTTAGGGTTTAAAATTTTCTTTTAAAGGTTAAGATAAGTATAAAATAGTGAAGTTAATAAGGGATTTAAACCCTTTCATTATGATTTCAAGACATAAGCTTATTCATTAAGTTTATAACTTATTGATAAAGAATTTCATCTCATATTTTGATAATTAAAGGATTAAGAATATAATAAATAAAATATATAATAGTTAGTAATTGTCCTGTTAAAATATAAGGATCCTCAACAGGCCGAGCTCCAATTCATGTTAAAAGAATTACAATTACTACTATTAATCAAAATATAAATTGATTAATAGGATAATATTGTAGTCCTCGGGAATTTGTAATAGTTAAAGGTATAAAAAATAAGATTGCAATTGATATAACAAGGGCAATTACACCTCCTAATTTATTAGGAATAGATCGTAAAATTGCATAAGCGAATAGAAAGTATCATTCTGGTTGAATATGAACTGGAGTAACTAAAGGATTTGCTGGAATAAAATTGTCAGGATCTCCTAAAATATATGGTTCTTTTAGAGATAAAATGGATAAAAATATAAATAAAATAATAAAACCAAAAGTGTCTTTAAATGTAAAGTAAGGATGAAAAGGAATTTTATCAATATTACTATTTAATCCTAATGGATTATTAGATCCTGTTTGGTGAAGAAATAATAAATGAATTATTACTACTGCTGCAACAATAAATGGTAATACAAAATGGAAAGTGAAAAATCGATTTAATGTAGCATTATCAACTGCAAATCCACCTCAAACTCATTGTACTAATTCAATTCCTAAATAAGGAATAGCTGATAATAAATTAGTAATTACTGTAGCCCCTCAAAAAGATATTTGACCTCAAGGTAAAACATATCCTATAAATGCTGTTGCTATTACTAAAAATAAAATTAAAACCCCTGTTATTCATGTAAAATAATACTTATATGATCCGTAATATATTCCACGTCCAATGTGTAAATAAATACAAATGAAAAATATAGAGGCACCATTAGCATGAAGTGTTCGTAATAATCACCCATAATTTACGTCTCGGCAAATATGTGCTACTCTTGAAAATGCTAAATCAATATGAGCTGAATAATGTATAGCTAAAAATAACCCTGTTATGATTTGAATGCCTAAACATAATCCTAATAAAGAACCAAAATTTCATCATGATGAAATATTTGAAGGAGTAGGTAAATCGATTAGGGCATTATTGGAAATTTTAATTAATGGATGAATTTTACGTAAAGGTTTATACATTATTTTATTTGTCGTAAAGGTCCTTTATAAATATTAATAATTTTAACCACTGCAATTAGTGTTAGGAATAAATATGATGCAATTAAAATAGTAATTATGTTAATAGGTTGATTATATATCTTTAATAAAAAGTTGTTTGGGATTAATCTTAAATTTAATCTATTTTCTATATTTTCATATATATTTCTAGAATAATAAGGATGGATAAAATAGATTAAAACAAATATTAAAGGTAAAAAGATAATTGTAAATAAAATTTTATTTGAATAAAAAAATATTTCGTTTGAGGCTAATCTAGTAACATATATAAATAAAACTAATATTCCTCCTAAATAAATTAAAAGTAATACATAAGAGAATCAAAATCTTAAAGATATAAAACCTCTAATAAGACATATAGAAATTGTTTGTAAAAATAAAATTAATCCTATTGATAATGGATGATTTAAAAATAAAAAAATGATTCTTAACATGATTCTTAATCTTAATAATATATATATAATATCAAAGGGTAGTTTAAACAAAATATTAGTTTTGGAAATTAATGATAAGATTTTCTTTCCTTTGAAGTTTTAAAAGCATAACTTATTTTTGGTTTACAAGACCAATGTTTTATAATAAACTATTAAAACATTAATGTTAATAATATTTTATTTTATATTTTTTTGTGGTTTGTGAGTATTTTCCTCTAAACGGAAGCATTTATTAATAACTTTATTAAGATTAGAATTTATTGTTTTAATTTTATTTATTATTTTATATAATTATGTAATATTAATAAGAGGTGAATTATATATAACAATATTTTTTTTATCTTTTGCAGTTTGTGAAGGTGCTTTGGGTTTATCAATTTTGGTTTCTATAATTCGTACCCATGGAAATGATTATTTTAATAGTTTTGGATTATTACAATGTTAAGATATATTTTTTATATAATTTTTTTAACCCCTTTATGTTTTATAAAAATAAGTTGATGATTAGTTCAAAATTTATTATTTCTTATTTTTCTAATATTTTTAATAAATATTGATTTTTTTTATTGAAGAGGATTAAGTTATATTTTTGGATATGATTATTTATCTTATGGTTTAGTATTGTTGAGATTTTGAATTTGTGTATTAATAATTACTGCAAGTTATTCAGTTATTCGATATAAATTTTATAATAATTTATTTTTATTTATGATTTTATTGTTATTATTTATATTATATTGTACTTTTTGTAGCTTAAATGTAATTTCATTTTATTTTTTTTTTGAAGGTAGTTTAATTCCAACTTTATTTTTAATTTTTGGTTGAGGATATCAACCTGAACGATTACAAGCTGGAATTTATTTACTTTTTTATACTTTATTTGCTTCATTACCTTTATTATTAGGAATTATATATATTTATAATAATTTAAATTGTTTAGTTTTTACTATATTTTATTTAAGAGATTTTATTAATCTTTATTTATATTTAAGAATAATTTTGGCATTTTTAGTTAAAATACCAATATATTTAGTCCATTTATGATTACCTAAAGCACACGTAGAAGCTCCTGTTTCAGGGTCAATAATTTTGGCTGGTGTTTTATTAAAGTTAGGTGGATATGGTTTATTACGGGTTTTTGAATACTTAATAAAAATTGGTATGGTGATTAATGTATTTTGATTATCTATTAGATTGGTAGGGGGTTTTTTAGTAAGATTAATATGTTTACGTCAAGTTGATATGAAATCCTTAATTGCATATTCTTCTGTTGCTCATATAGGTTTAGTAGTAGGGGGTTTAATAACTTTAAATGTATGGGGTTTTTATATAGCTTTTATTTTAATAATTGCGCATGGTTTATGCTCTTCTGGTTTATTTTGTTTAGCTAATATTAGTTATGAACGTTTAGGTAGACGAAGATTATTAATTAATAAAGGTTTATTAAATTTAATACCTAGTATAGCTCTTTGATGATTTTTACTTTCTTCATGTAATATAGCAGCACCTCCTTCTTTAAATTTATTAAGAGAAATTGGTTTATTTAATAGAATAGTAGGTTGAATATGAATAGTAATATTTTTTCTTATATTAATTTCTTTTTTTAGTGCTGCTTATACACTTTATCTATATTCTTATAGTCAACATGGAATTTATTATTCTGGTGTTTATAGTAGAGTTAGTGGTTATTGTCGTGAATATTTATTATTAATATTACATTGATTACCTTTAAATTTACTAATTTTAAAAAGAGATTTGCTAATTTGATTTTAAGAATTACTTAAGTAGTTTAAATAAAATTATGATTTGTGGTATCATAGATATAAATTATTATCTTAGGTTATGATACATTTGTCATTATGTTTTATTAGATTTTTTTCACTTTTGTTTTTTTCATTAATTAGATTTATATTTAGTATATTTTTTATTATAAATGATTTAGTTTATTTTATTGAGTGAGAAATTGTTAGATTAAATTCTAGTTCAATTGTTATAACATTATTGTTAGATTGAATATCTTTATTATTTATAAGATTTGTTATATTAATTTCATCTTTAGTAATTTTATATAGTGAAGATTATATAAGAGGGGATATTACATTAAACCGATTTATTTTTTTGGTTTTAATATTTGTTTTATCAATAATATTTTTGATTATTAGACCAAATTTAATTAGAATTTTATTAGGTTGAGATGGATTAGGATTAGTATCTTATTGTTTAGTAATTTATTATCAAAATGTAAAATCTTATAATGCTGGTATATTAACTGCTTTATCAAATCGGGTAGGAGATGTTGCATTATTAATAGCAATTGCTTGAATATTAAATTTTGGAGGTTGAAATTATATTTATTATTTAGATTGTATAATAAATAATTATGAAATATGTTTAATTTCATTTCTAGTTGTTTTAGCGGGTATAACAAAAAGAGCTCAAATTCCTTTTTCGGCTTGATTACCTGCTGCTATAGCAGCACCTACCCCAGTTTCAGCTTTAGTTCATTCTTCAACTTTAGTTACTGCTGGTGTATATTTATTAATTCGTTTTAGTAAAGCTTTTCCAAATTGGTTATTAAATTTTTTATTAGTAATTTCTGTTTTAACAATATTTATATCTGGTTTAGGTGCTAATTTTGAATATGATTTAAAAAAAATTATTGCTTTATCTACTTTAAGACAGTTAGGTTTAATAATAAGAATTTTATCTATAGGTTTTGCTGATTTAGCTTTTTTTCACTTATTAACTCATGCTTTATTTAAAGCATTATTATTTATATGTGCTGGAATGGTAATTCATAATGTAAAAAATTTTCAAGATATTCGTTTTATAGGAAATTTATCTATTTTTATACCTTTAACTTCTACTTGTTTTATAATTTCTAATTTTGCTTTATGTGGAATACCTTTTTTAGCTGGTTTTTATTCAAAGGATATAATTTTAGAGTTGATTTCTATAAGAAATTTAAATATATTTATATATTTTATATATTTTTTTTCAACTGGGTTAACTGTATGTTATTCTTTTCGATTATTTTATTATGTTTTATGAGGGAATTTTAATTTAGTGCCAATATTTAAATTAAGAGAAGAAAGATGAATAATAGTTTATGGAATATTAGGATTGATAATTTTTGCGGTGGTAGGGGGAAGTATATTAAATTGAATAATTTTTTTAACTCCTTATTTTATTTGTTTACCTTTTATAATAAAAATAATACCAATTTTTGTTAGATTATTAGGATTATGATTAGGAAGAATTTTATTTAAATATAGATTAAATTATTATTTTAATATATTTAAGTATTATAATATAATTATTTTTTCAGGATCAATATGATTTATACCACTAATTTTTACTAGAGGAGTTAATAAATTACCTCTAAGAATAGGGTTGAGTTTAATTAAATATATTGATTTAGGATGAAGAGAATATTTTGGTGCTCAAAATTTATATTTTGTTTTGATAAAAATAAGAAGAGTTAATCAATGATTTCAGACTAATGATTTAAAATCTTATTTAATTATTTTCTTAATTGGCTTAATTTTAATTATATTTATTGTTTATTCAAATATCTTATATTAGAGTATAACATTGAAGCTGTTATTGAGATGATTTTTATCTTTGAATAAATTTATAAAAATTTAAATTTTATTTTTACAATGAAAATGTAATGTTTTATTTTAAACTATATAAATATAAGATGTAAATGGAATTAAACCACTTGAATAATAAGTTAGCAGCTTTTATTCGAACAACACATCTTCTTAATTGGAAATATATATTTCAATTATATCATTAACAGTGATAAACCTCCTCTTTGGTTTCAATTAAAAATAAGGATATATTTATATCTTACTATCAGGTCGAAACTGATTACAATTTATTTGTTTCTTACTTAAATTAAGGAAGATTGAGAAATTCAATACTTTTTGAATGCAAATCAAATGTTATGTTTAACTACAACCCTAATTTGAAAATTAAGAAGCTCATTCAAGAGATCCTTGGTTTCATTCATGATATAAACCTGTTGTTAAAATAAAAATAAATAAAATGCTTGTTATTGTTCAAATTAATATATTTGATCTGAATGGAATAATAGTTATTGGTAGAATAAGAGCAATTTCTACGTCAAAGATTAGGAAGATAATAGCAATTAAGAAAAATCGTAAAGAAAAGGGTAGTCGTGAAGATCTAATTGGATCAAAACCACATTCAAATGGGGATCTTTTTTCTCGATCTTCAATATTTTTTTTTGACAGGAAATTAGTTAATATTATTACGATAAAAGAGATAGATATAATAATAATTGATATAAAACTAAGAATTTGAATTATTTATTCTATATGTAATTAGACTTTTTGATTGGAAATCAAATATACTTTTTATATTAAATAAATATTTATCTACCTCATCAGTAAATTGAAACATATAAAAATAATCATACAACGTCGACAAAGTGTCAATATCAGGCTGCTGCTTCAAAACCAAAGTGGTGATTAGAAGTGAAATGTATAAATAATATACGTGATAAACATGTAATTAAGAATGTTGTCCCAATAATTACATGAAGTCCATGAAATCCTGTTGCTACAAAAAAGGTTGATCCAAATACTGAGTCAGCAATAGTGAAGGATGCTTCATAATATTCATATAATTGAAGGGCTGTAAAATATAATCCTAATATAACAGTGAAAATTAATCTTTGTACTGCTTGACTATAATTATTTTCTAATAAACCGTGATGACTTCATGTGATAGTAATGCCTGATGCAAGTAAAACTGTTGTATTTAATAAAGGTACTTGAAGTGCATTAAAAGGAATAATTCCTAAAGGAGGTCAAGAGGATCCTAATTCAATAGCGGGTGCAAGACTTATATGATAAAATGTTCAAAAAAATGAGACAAAAAAGAAAACTTCTGATACGATAAATAGAATTATTCCTCATCGTAACCCTGTTATTACTTCTTTAGTATGACATCCTTGGTAAGTTCTTTCTCGAATTACATCTCGTCATCATTGAATTGTAGTTAATGTTAAAATTAATATTCCTATAAATATTAATTTTTCGTTGAATTCATATGAAAATTTAATAAATCCTAGTATTGCTACTATAATTCTAAAAGCTGCTACAATAGGTCATGGGCTATAAGTAACTAAATGATATGGGTGATTATTATGTATTGACATTATTAATTAACTTCTCTAGAATATAAAGTTCTTAATACTGCAAAAACATAAGATTGAATAATTGCTACTGCAGATTCTAATGTTAAAAGTAGAATTTGTGTGAGGATCAATATAGGTATTAAGGATATTATAATAGTTCTTCCTGTATTTCCTAGGAGTGTTATTAAAAGGTGTCCTGCAATTATATTAGCTGCTAATCGAATAGCTAATGTTCCAGGACGGATAATATTACTAATTGTTTCAATACATACTATAAATGGTATTAGGGGTCCTGGAGTACCTTGTGGTACTAGATGAGCAAATATATATTTAGAATTATTTATTCAACCATAAAGTATAAAGCTTAGTCATAATGGTAAAGCAATAGATAATGTTATTACTATATGACTTGTTCTTGTAAAAATATAAGGAAATAATCCTATAAAATTGTTATATAAAATAATTGAAAAGATTGAAATAAAAATGAAAGTTGAACCTTTATTAATTTTTTTTTTACCAATTAATAATTTAAATTCTTCATGGAGTTTATTAATAATTAAGTTTCATAAAATTGTTATTCGAGAAGGAATTAATCATAAAGATATTGGAATTAAAAGAAGTCCAATAAAGGTTCTTAATCAATTAATTGATAAATTTATAATATTAGATGAGGGATCAAAAACTGAAAATAGATTAGTTATCATTTTCAAATTAGGGTTGTAGTTATTTTTTTTAATGGGGTAAGTGATGAAGTTTTATTAAAAGTGGAGTAAAAATTTATTACATTAAATATAATTAATAGAATTGAGAAAAATAGAAATAGTATTAGTCAATTTAAAGGTATTATTTGAGGGATAAAGATGTATTAGATTTTAATAATTTTAGTATGACATACTAATGTTATTTATTTAACTAACTTCTTATGTCATCAGAAGTAATTGCTACATTACTATAATCTGGTTTAAGAGACCATTACTTGCTTTTCAGTCATCTGATGATTCAGTTATATTTGAAATTCAATTTAAAAAATCGTTGGTTGAAGTTCTTTCAATTACAATAGGCATAAATCTGTGGTTGGCTCCACAAATTTCTGAACATTGTCCGTAAAAAATTCCAGGACGATTAAATCAAAATGTTGCTTGATTTAATCGTCCTGGAGTAGCATCAGCTTTAACACCAATACTTGGAATTGTTCAAGAGTGAATTACATCTTCTGATGTAATTAGAATTCGTGTTAAAGTATTTATTGGTAAAGTAGTTCGATTATCAACTTCTAGTAATCGAATATTAAAAGAATTTATTTCATTTTGTGGAATTATGTAAGAATCAAATTCAACATCACTAAAATCTGAATATTCATAACTTCAGTATCATTGATGGCCAATAGTTTTTAGAGTTAATGTAGGATTAGAATTTTCATCAATTAAATATAAAATACGGAGAGATGGTAATGCAATGAAAATTAAAACTAAAGCTGGTAGTACTGTTCAAAGAATTTCTAAGTATTGACCGTCTATAACATGACGGTCAATAAATTTATTTGTTATTAAAGATAAAATTATATAACCTACTGTAGTTACAATTATTATAATAATAAATATTGAATGGTCATGAAAATATATTAGTTGTTCTATTAATGGTGAAGCACTATCTTGTAAGCCTAAATTTGCATATGTAGCCATTTTTGGTTCTAAAAAAAGTTTAAAACTTTATATGTGGAGCTTAAATCCACTGCACTTACTTCTGCCATATTAGATTAGTAGTTATTTGGTAATTAGAGTTAATTCATTATATGTATGTTCTGCTGGAGGAAAATTATGGGCTCATTCAATTGAACTATTTATTTGAGATGAAAATAGAGTTGGTCGATTAGAACTTATTCTTTCTCATAAAATGAAAATAAATATAATTACTGCAACGAATGAAATTATTGACCCTATAGAGGATAAAATGTTTCATGAAGTATATGCATCAGGGTAATCTGAATATCGTCGAGGTATTCCTGCTAACCCTAAGAAATGTTGTGGGAAGAATGTTAAATTTACACCTATGAATATAGTAAAAAACTGGCTTTTTAACCATCTAGGATTTAAAGTTAATCCTGTGAATAACGGATATCAATGAACAAATCCTGCCATAATAGCAAAAACTGCTCCTATAGAAAGTACATAATGAAAATGAGCTACTACATAATAGGTATCATGAAGGATAATATCAATAGCAGAATTTGCTAAAATAACACCTGTTAATCCTCCAACAGTAAATAGGAAAATAAAGCCTAATGCTCATAAGGATGCTGGACTATAAACTATTTTAGCTCCATATATTGTTGCAAGTCAACTAAAAATTTTAATTCCGGTTGGTACTGCAATAATTATAGTTGCTCCTGTAAAGTAGGCTCGTGTATCTACATCTATACCTACTGTAAATATATGGTGTGCTCAAACCACAAATCCTAAAAATCCAATTGCTGATATTGCTCAAATTATACCATAATTTCCAAAAGATTCTTTTTTTCCTCTTTCATGTGAAATAACGTGAGAAATTATCCCAAATCCTGGAAGAATTAAAATATAAACTTCTGGATGACCAAAAAATCAAAATAAATGTTGATAAAGAATTGGATCTCCTCCTCCAGCAGGATCAAAGAAAGAAGTATTTAAGTTTCGATCGGTTAATAATATGGTAATTGCTCCAGCAAGAACTGGTAGTGAAAGTAATAATAAAAGTGCTGTAATACCAACAGATCAAACGAAGAGGGGAACTTGGGTTTGATTTATATATAATGGTTTTATATTGATTATAGTTGTAATAAAATTTACTGCTCCTATAATTCTTGATATACCTGCAAGGTGTAAAGAAAAAATTGTTAAATCTACAGCAGGCCCTGCATGAGCAATTCTTGCAGATAAAGGTGGATAAACAGTTCAACCAGTTCCTGCTCCACTTTCTACAGTGCTTCTAATTAATAGTAATAAAATAGATGGAGGAAGAAGCCAAAATCTTATATTATTTATTCGAGGAAAGGCTATATCTGGAGCTCCAAGTATTAATGGTACAAGTCAATTTCCGAACCCACCAATCATAATTGGTATTACTATAAAGAAAATTATAATAAAGGCATGTGCGGTTACAATAACATTGTAAATTTGGTCATCTCCAATTAAAGAGCCTGGTTGACCTAATTCGGTTCGAATTAAAATTCTTAGTGATGTTCCGAGCATTCCAGCTCAAGCACCAAAAATAAAATATAATGTTCCAATATCTTTATGGTTAGTTGAAAATAATCATCGTTGCAAGTAATTGGTAAAATGGCTGAGGTTTAAAGGTAGTAGATTGTAAATCTATTTAGGGGATTTATTTCCCTTTTACCAGGTTTTATATTCAAATATGATATTAGAATGCAATTCTAAAGGTGTATTTTTAATACTAAGACTTAAAGATAAATATAATCTTTATTTATAACTTTGAAGGATATTAGTTTAATTTAACTTAAAGTCTTTAATATATTAATATAATTAGCGTGCTAATTAATATTCCAAACAACAGGATTGATAAGGAAAGTATTATTATTTTTGAATATATATATTTAGAGTAAATTGAAATGGTTCATGAAATTTCTGAATTTGTAATTATTAATGTTGTATATATTATCCGTATATAATAATATAGTGTTAATAAAGATGATATAATTAAAATGGTTGATGTAAAAATTATTAAGTTTTGTGTTATAAATTGAATTGTAATTCATTTAGGAAAAAAACCTAAAAAAGGAGGTAATCCCCCTAAAGATAATATAGCAATGAATAATATAAATTTAATGGTTTTTTGGTTATTTATTGAATTAAAGGATTGTGAAATGTAAGATAAGTTAATTGTTGCTGTTAATGATATGATTGAAATAATATTTATAGTGTAAATAGTAAAATATATTAATCATAAATTAGAACCTAAAATTATAGTTGTTAATATTCATCCAATGTGATTAATTGATGAAAATGAAAGAATTTTACGTAAAGAAATTTGGTTTAATCCACCAATAGCTCCTGTGAAAGCTGATGAAATAATTACGATTTGGATAAATAAATTATTAGTTAATATGTAGGAAATTAATGTTAATGGAGCAATTTTCTGAATTGATAAGATGATAAAGCAATTTATTCATGATAGGCCTTCAACTACTGATGGTAATCATCAATGAAAGGGAGTAGCTGCAATTTTTATTAAAAGAGGAATTATAATATAATCATTTCATATTCAAATTTTTGTTAAATAAAACATTTCATGAATATTAGTTTTTAAAAGAATTAAAAATAAAAGAGTAGATGATGCAATTGCTTGAATTAGAAAATATTTTAGGGCAGCTTCTGTAGAAAATATATTTTTATTTGAGGAAAGTAATGGAATGAAAGAAAGTAAATTAATTTCTAAGCCTATTCATGCTCCTATTCAAGAATTTGCACACAGTGAAATTAAAATACCTCTAATTAATGTTCTTAAAAAAAGAATTTTGATAGAATTATTAGGAATTAGAAAAAGGAGAAATTACTCTATGATTGAGAAATAAACTCATTAGTTTCACTTACTTTTCTTAATTTTTTTTATTTAAAAAAATTTTTGTTTTATTGGATTTAAAGTTAGAGTTGGGTATTTATTTCCTGCCTGTTGAGGGCAGGAGGAGAAATCTGTATAATTAGGGTAATAATGCTATCAATCAATCAATCATCCAATGTTTAAAGAGAAATTATAAATATCATTAAAAATCAATAGTAAACAATCTTGCTAAATTAAAATTCGTTTCCTGCCTGATTTTTACTCCACTTTGGTTACGGACAAACCAAAGGATTTATTTCCTGCCTGTTGAGGGCAGGAGGAGAAAATAAAAAGTAGGAAAGAGAGATAGTCTCTATAAATGGGGTATGAACCCATTAGCTTAGAATTTAGCTTACTTTACTATATTTTGGTGTATGGTGCATGAAAATTTTTGATATTTTAGGATATAGTTTAATTCTGTAAAATATAATGAATAGTAAAAGCAATAAATTACATTATTTATCCTATCACGATAATCCTTTTAAATCAGGCATTTTACT